AAAAAATTTTGCATGTCATCCGGGAAAAGCCATCTTTTTCTCACCAATGTCTTTTGCATTTGATCCAATAGTGTTCTGTTAGATAGGAACAGATTTGATAAATACTGATAACTCTCGGATAGAGTATTAGAACGGAAAGATCCATTAGAACTATTGGTTCTTCTAAGCCATCTCCGGCGATGATTCAACCCTTCGAAGCGCTTTTCTTGCGTCTCCTCGAAAATCCAGCTTTTTCTCATAGATTTGATTTCGGAAGTAATAAACCACTTTAATATCTCTTCATCTGCATCTGCAAAGAATTCTCGATGTGAAAACATAGAGGCAAGGGCCGGATCTTCGGATAGGACAAAGAATGGATTTCCAGGGTTCCAAATGAATTGGCTTATTCGAAAAAGGACTTGTTCTTTGGAAATTCGAATTCTAGCTCGTGTCAGGTATATACTCTGCAAGAACGCCTCGTAAAACTTATCACCGACTTCATAATTAAACCTGTCAAATTGAGGTTCAAACCCATCGTTATCTTGATCGTCAAGCTTATAATACACACCCCTCTCCTTCTTTTGCTCATCCGCTTCAAGAGGATTAGGATTCGGTTCAACTTCATCTTCATCATAATACGAATCATTCTCTTGATCATTCTCTTCAAGCTCATCCTCTTCATAGTCCGCAAGAACGAACTGGATCTGCTTGGCCCAAAATGAACTGGACCAATAGGGAACTCCCAATTCATTGTCATTGGTCCTTTCGACCCAATCAAATAGAAAGCCCCAAGGGGACCATATTCTAGGAGCCCAAACTATGAAATTGGAGAACATCTTCTGCGGGTTGACTTTTTCCCCCGCTACAAACACCTCCTCCGATTCATAGATAAATTTCTGATCAATCATAGATTGAAATCCATTTTGTATCATATCTGAGGGATTCCTTGGTTCGGGCCGAAGAAGCAATGGCACTCGATCCTTATCAAACTGACTGCAATCTTTTTCTGTCCGTGAGCATCCCTCTAGATCTGTCCGTGAGAATCCCTCTAGAATGCCTTCTATTTCTAATAGGCCATGAACTAGATCAAAATCATTCTCAACGAGTCTACCATAAGCGATCCTATTGTTTTCCTCTGGTTCGGGTGGAGACCAAAGATCTTGAGCGACCGATCCGGCAGAACAATTCAAAAGATAAAGAAGTATCGTTAATTTCTTCGTGCTCATTCCAAGTTCGACGTACGAGCTGTACAAATAAAAATCCCCTTCGTTACAGAATGTCTTCTGCAAATAGATAGATATCGGATCTATGGGGCAATTATTTAGAAGTAAATTTTGTGCGACAGCCCTTCCTATCTGATAGAAAAGGAGCCGAGAATTCTGAACCGGTATTACATGGGCTCGCAAATCCCAAGTTTGTCTATGACGAGCGAATCTAATTGTATTTTCGTCTATAATTGATTTCCCATGTGAAATACTAATCGATAGGGCCTCATTGGTAAGTGCTATAAGATCTTGTGCATTGGAACCCATGGTTATGGCCGCGAATCCATTAGCCTGGAACGCTTTTTTTTCCAAGCGAAATCCCCTAGTATATGAAAGAGTGAAAAAGTGCTTTCGTTGTTGTGGAATAAGAGGCCTTCGTACCTTAATGCACGTATCTAATCTATGCGGAGCTATTAGAGAGGGATCCACGAATTGGGGAAAATGGGTCGAAGCAATAACAAGACTATTTCCAGTGGAAGATCTTTCACAATCCCAGGAGAGAAGGTTCACTAATAGCTCGAGGGAGAAGGAACCCGAATCCCTAAAATGCAGCTCATGAATGTTTGGAATCCATATTATGCAAGGAGAGATTGCTTTTGTTAATTCGATTTGAAGGCTGATATAAAATTGGGCTACGCGCCACACCGTGTCCATCTCCTCAGTTAGCGCATCCATCCTAGTTAGCTGTTCCAGCTCCATATTAATCTTATCGTCATGAGCATCTCTCTCCTCAAAACTATAGATACTAGGATCAAAATCAATATCCATATCGTCAAAAACATGAATATCTTGATTAATAGCCTCAATAGGGTCACGAGCATCAATAAAAATCTCGATCTCATCATCACTGGCATCACTGTCATCATCATCATCAGCAAAACGAAAAACTGTATCCCGGAACTTGTCCAGAAATATCGTAATGAAAGGAAGATAGGAGTTTTTCGTTAGGTATTTGACCAAATAGGATTGTCCAATTCCTATAGAACCTATCACTAAAATACCCCGAGAGGGGGTTACAGCTAAGCGGAGCGAAAAGGGTTGTAGATCAGATGGGACATGAACACTATTAGCCCCAGACGGGGTTTGTGCATAAGTGATTGTCTGATAATGAGCAAGGAATAGCCGTCTTTCTGCTAACGAGGATGTATCGAACTCATAATTTAGTAGATCCTTGTTATGAAGGTCAATTAAGTTTCCTAAGTAAATTTCTCCCGGTTGTTCCATCAGTGGAGAATCAAAGTCATTCTTTGAGAAAT